CCTTTGGTTGGGTATTGGTGCAACATTACCTATTGATAAATCCCTAACTTTAGGTCTTTTTTAATTCAATTGTGAAATAACACGACGTGTGTATCTAGGAAATAATCGCTTCTAAAGTGATTACCCCTAGATACATATATTCAATCAAATTCTTAATCTATCTAGAATATATGAATTGTACTAAAGATTCCAAATATATTTTCATTTTAAAATAAAAAAAAGACGAAGTAAATTCAATAGATTTTAAACTTTTTTTTCGGTAAAAAAATTGCCAAATGTTTTTCTAGAACGACCAATATCTGTTTTACATCTTCTATGCGAAAATGTTCAATTTTCATAAGGTCTTCTTGACTGTTATTCAAAAGGTCCAATAGTGTATATATATTGGACCTTTTGAGGCAATTATAGATCCTGGGAGGCAATTCTAATTGGTCAATAAAAATTGATTTCAATGCTATTTCTTTTTTATTTTTTATGAGTTTATTCAGTTTATCGTGAAAGGTAAAAGGGAATAAAGGAACCGCGTGTTGATTGTTCTCTAAATGTGAGTTTTCTTCTTCCATATGTAAAAAAGGAATAAACAAATCAATCAGATTCCGGGATGCTTCATGAAGTGCTTCTTTCGGAGTTAAACTTCCGTTTGTCCATATTTCGAGAAAAAGTATCTCTTGTTTTTCATTCCCATTCCCATACGAATGAATACTATGATTTGCATTTCGAACAGGCATGAATACAGCATCGATAGGATAACTTCCATCTTGAACGTTCTGTGGTGTTTGTATAAGATATCCGCGATTTCTCTCGATTTGTAATACAATACACAAATTAATCGGTTCCGTCAAGCTAGCTATATGTTGTGTATTATCAACTATTTCTACATAAGGTGGTAAGACGATATCTTGGGCAGTTACATATCCGGGCCCCCTGACATAAATATAGGCCTCACAAGGTTCATATAGATTACTTCTCAATACAATTTCTTTCAAATTCATTAAGATTTCATGTACCGATTCTTGAATACCCTTTATAGTAGAATATTCATGCGGTATTTTATCAAATTTTACACGTGTGATACATGTTCCTTCTATTTCTCCAAGCAAAGCTCTTCGCATCGCAATGCCTATTGTGTCGGCTTGACTTTTCAGAAGTGGAGACAAAATAAAACGCCCATAATAAAGACGTTTACTCTCTGTTCTTGATTCAACACATTTCCACTGTAGTGTCCGAGTAGATACTGTTATTTTCTCTCGAACCATAGTAATATAATTTCATTAGATCATTGAATCATTTATTTCTCTTGTTTCTCTTGAAAGTTCTTCAATGTGCATTTCTACACACGTCGTTTTTTCGGAGGTCTACAGCCATTATGCGGCAGAGGGGTTACATCCCGTACAAAAGTTAATGATATACCACTTCTACGAATAGCTCGGAGAGCCGCGTCTCTTCCGAGACCGGGGCCTTTTATCATGACCTCCGCTCGTTGCATACCTACTGTACGAATAGCATTTCTTGTTGCGGTTTGAGCAGCAAATGGTGTCCCTCTTCTCGGACCCTTGAATCCACAAGTACCGGCGGAGGACCAAGAAACCACCCTACCCCGTACATCTGTAACGGTCACAATGGTATTATTGAAACTTGCCTGAACATGAATAACTCCCCTTGGGATTCTACGTGCACTCTTACGTGACCCAATACGTCCAGTCCTGCGCGAACCAATTCTCGGTATAGCTTTTGCCATATTTTATCATCTTGAAAATATGAGTTAGAGATATATGGATATATCCATTTCATTTCATATTAAAACAGATTCCTTATTTCTATATCGTTTCATTTAGCGAGTGTGATTATCCCTGCCTTTGTTTATGTCTCGGATTGGAACAAATTACTATAAGTCGACCCCGCCTGCGGATTAGTCGACATTTTTCACAAATTTTACGAACAGAAGCTCTGATTTTCATATTTGTCATTCCTTATCTTAAATTGTAATTTACTTCTTGGAAGAAAAGAAGTTTATTGAGAATTGGCATTTCGAATCGTATTCTCGCGAAAGGGGTGTTCAAGCCATTTAATCCTTCGAATCCTTGTTATCCTTCGAATCCTTGTTATCCTTCGAATCCTTGTTATCCTTTGAATCCTTGTTATCCTTCGAATCCTTGTTATCCTTCGAATCCTTGTTATCCTTTGAATCCTTGTTATCCTTGTTATCCTTCGAATCCTTGTTATCCTTCGAATCCTTGTTATCCTTCGAATCCTTGTTATCCTTCGAATCCTTCTTATCCTTCTTGCGGAGTCGATTAATTATACGTCCTTTGGTTAAATCATACCGACTTACCTCAACCTGGACTCTATCTCCCGGTAGTATCCGTATAAAACTACGTCGAATCTTTCCTGAAATATAACCTAGAATCAGATCTTCATTATCATTATCTAAACGAACCCTGAACATGCCATTGGGAAGCGATTCGGTAATTAAACCCTCATGAATCCATTTTTGTTCTTTTTCTTTCATTCTAGGTAAAGTCTCCTTGAAGTATCAACTAATGAAGGAGGAGCAATATTAGACAACTCGTCTCCTTTCTTTTTTATTTTACAATTCAAAATTGTAAGTTTTGGGTCCAATTTGTATATTAAAAAGATTACCATATATAACACAAAATTTCTCCGCCGATTCTTTCTAGCCGAGCCTCCCGGTCTGTTATTATACCTCGAGAAGTAGAAATAATTACAATTCCCATCCCACCTAAAATTCGAGGAATTTGTCGATAATTAGAATAGATTCGTAGACCAGGTCGACTGATCCGTTTTAAATTTAAAAAATTTCTACGGGGCCTTTTCCTATTCCTTCTATGTCGTAGCGTTAAAACCAAAAAATCTTTGTTGTTTTCTCGATGTTTTCTCACGTTTTCGATAAAACCCTCTCTTAAAAGTATTTTGACAATATTTTCGGTAATATTAGTGGCTGTTATTCGAACTACTCTTTTTTTATCCATATCAGCATTTCGTATAGAGGTTATTACCTCAGCAATAGTGTCTCTGCCCATGATGAACTAAAATTGTTGGTGACTCAAAATTTGATATAATCAACATGCTTATTTCTTTTTTTTTTTTTTTATGAATATTTTATGAATAAAGGTATGTATATGCGTGAGATACAATCTATTTCTCAATCCATTTCTTTCAACTATCCTACTATAAAACCTACTATAAAATAAAAAAAAATAAAAAACTATAAAATAGCGCGATCCCTTTTTATAATACCTCGGGAGCTAATGAAACTATTTTAGTAAAATTAAATTGTCTTAATTCCCGAGCGATCGCGCCAAAAATTCGCGTTCCTTTTGGATTTCCTTCTTGGTCAATAACAACTGCAGCATTGTCATCATATCGAATTATCATACCGTTCTCACGTTTGAATTCTTTACGGGTACGCACAATTACAGCTCTGACCACTTCTGATTTTTCTAGGGGCATATTTGGTACGGCTTCTTTGATCACAGCAACAATAACGTCACCAATATGAGCATATCGACGATTGCTAGCTCCTATGATTCGAATACACATTAGTTCTCGCGCCCCGCTGTTATCTGCTACATTTAAATGGGTCTGAGATTGAATCATATCATTTTGTAATTTGTTCTTTTAATGCAAAGGATAAAAAAAAAGAAATATTTTTTGTCTAAAAATAAAAAAGAAAGAAATAAGCAATTTTTTTTTCACACCCAAGACTCATTTCTGTTAGTTATACCCTTTTCTCCTTTATCCCGAAATAATGAATTGAGTCCGTATAGGCATTTTGGATGCTGCTATTGAAATAGCCCTTCTAGCTATATTTTCTTTTACTCCGCCCATTTCATAAAGTATTCGGCCTGGTTTAACAACAGCTACCCAATATTCCGGGGATCCTTTCCCCGAACCCATACGTGTTTCTGCGGCCCTTAGTGTAACTGGTTTGTCTGGAAATATACGTACCCATAGTTTTCCACCACGACGTGCATTTCGTGTCATTGCCCGTCGACCGGCTTCTATTTGTCTAGATGTGATCCACGCGGGTTCGAGTGCCTGAAGAGCATATTTACCGAAACAAATACGATTCCCTCGATACGATATTCCCTTCATTCTTCCTCTATGTTGTTTACGGAATCTGGTTCTTTTGGGGTTATAGTTGATGGTTGATTATGAATTCCATCTCTACTGCAGAACTGGACGTGAGAGTTTCTTCTCATCCGGCTCCTCGCGAATAAAAGAATTAAAAAACAAAAAAGATTTCGAATCTTAAATTAAAATGAAATAATTAACTAATAAAGATTAAGAAATAATTAACGAATTTTTAGATTTCCTATAATCTAATCTATTAGTAATCTATAGATCTTGTTTAAATAGACAATTAAAGATTTTAGTTTCTCTTTTCGAAATCATAATCATATTGTTATTTTGAAATAAAAATAGAACAAATTTTTGTCTTTTTCTTTTTATCGTCCAAATTTCTCAATTCAAAAAAATAAAGTTTTCGCGGGCGAATATTTACTCTTCTATTTAAATTTTCGGCCTGTCTCCTGACTTCTTACAATAGATGAATCGATCTCCGGTTCATTTCGCCATCCCGACCAGTGAATCATTAAGATTCCTTTTTCACAAAAATCTTTTTCATTCACAGCTTCCATCGTTCCCATCGCTTCTTACTTAATGCTTAGGTCCAATTTTTACAACGGAGCTCATAATGCAATTTGTTCTTGAGTCAATTTTCTTAGTCTTTATTGGCTCGAAGCTCTTGATTTTTTTGTTTTGTTCTCTAATTTATAAATTTATAAGAAGAGTCATTTAATTATGTTATATAAGAATTAGTATTAATGCTTTATTACACTGCCTTTTATGAGATGACTTATAGACCTTACATATTGGAATTCTATACCATTGATATTTTTTTCTCTCTTTCTCTCATCTTTCCATTTATATCCACATCTTTTTTCTCTATTTTGTTTTTCTATTTTCTTAAAAATCAG